GCCTATCGGGATCAAAGTAACTAAGAATGGAGTTTTCTTTGGTGACCTAAGATCTAATTGTAGAAAGAATCAAAAGTTGCGGATAACTCTTTTTTTTACCTTTTTACCCGGATTCCCGATTACTAATTAAGAAGTCTCTATCAACAAGATAAAAACGTGAGTTCTTCCTTTCGTGAAATTGGGCAAATAAAACGAATTTCGTCTTACGTATATAATCAAATTCAAATTATAGAAAAACTAGATATAAAAAATAGATATATAGTTTTGTATCTTTCTCCATCTCCCGAAAATCCCATTTTCACTAAAAATCCCGGCTGTGTCGCATTCTAACGAATCTTTCGATAATTTGTAAGAAACTCTTTCTTTATTAAATTCGAAGACAAAAACAAAACACAAAGAAATGAAGAAAAATAATAAAATGGATTATCATATGTATCTTTTCATGTAGATAGATGAATAAGTCCATTTATTTAGTTCTACATTCCTTGGACTTATTCTATATACTCACTTAGATACTTATATCTCTAATAAGAATTTTAAGAATTTTCAAATTGAATTAATTAATAATAACTACGAATTCATAATAATTACAATTATTAATTATAATTAGTATAAATATAAAATATGATATTTAAAAAAAATAAGAACAGGTACAAATAGTAAATCGAGGTACCCATTTTATGACAACTTTCAATTTTCCCTCTATTTTTGTGCCCTTAGTAGGCCTGGTCTTTCCGGCAATTGCAATGGCTTCTTTATTTCTTCATGTTCAAAAAAACAAGATTGTTTAGATCCGAGGGGACCCAATCTCATCCTTTGAAACTTAGACTTGTAGCCTATAACACAGATATTTATTTCGGGAAATATGGTAGAACATGTGATTTCCGCCGAACATAAAGGAAAAGCTCTTAGGCCTGCAGAAAATGATCTATGGGTAACTGAATTCTAGCTCCTTTCAAATAGATCAGGATCGCCGAATGCCTAAAATGTAAAGTTGGTGGATCTATATGTATATCAATATGTATATTGGGATCATATATCATATGAAGGGTATGTTATTATTTTAGATCTAACCAATTTGATGAATTACTCCTAAAGGCTCCCATCAAATCAAACTAGTGCTAGTTCGCACTAGTGCTAGTTGATGAGAGTTCATTCGGAAACAAAAAAAGTAAAGTCAAAATAATTTGGGGTATTCTCTCAATTCCAATAAAATGCAATCGGATCAAGTATGAGTTGGCGATCAGAACATATATGGATAGAACTTATAACGGGGTCTCGAAAACTAAGTAATTTTTGCTGGGCCCTTATCGTTTTTTTAGGTTCATTAGGATTCTTATTGGTTGGAACTTCCAGTTATCTTGGTAGAAATTTGATATCTTTTGTTCCGTCTCAGCAAATCATTTTTTTTCCACAAGGGATCGTGATGTCTTTCTACGGGATCGCGGGCCTTTTTATTAGTTCCTATTTGTGGTGCACAATTTCCTGGAATGTAGGCAGTGGTTATGATCGATTCGATAGAAAGGAAGGAATAGTGTGTATTTTTCGTTGGGGATTCCCTGGAAAAAATCGTCGCATATTCCTCCGATTCCGTATAAAAGATATTCAATCCGTTAGAATAGAAGTTAAAGAGGGTATTTATACTCGTCGTGTCCTTTATATGGACATCAGAGGCCGAGGGGCTATTCCGTTGACCCGTACTGATGAGAATTTGACTCCACGAGAAATTGAACAAAAAGCCGCGGAATTGGCCTATTTCTTGCGCGTACCGATTGAAGTCTTTTGAGAAAAGGAACTGGGCTGGAGAACGAATGCTTTCTCAGCAGGAGGGAAAAATGCAAGAATCCTGTTTTTTTCTATAACTAAGTGATACTTTCGATGCAGATAAATCATATCTTGTAAATTACTTTCTTTTTGTCAATCGACCTTTTTTTATCCTTTCATTTGTGTTCTTGACTACCCAATAATGGGTTTTCTTAATAATGATAACTGGCCCGTTTCTGTCTTGTTTTGCCGCTCATTTTTTTGATCATCACAATATCTTTCTCTCAATTATTCTATTCTTGACTAATTATTCTATTCTTGACTATAGGGAATCGTTGGAATTTTTTTGAAATATTGGATATTTTGATAGAAAAGGAGTTCTTTCGTCTCAAAATCTCAATAATATTCATTCCTTAAAGGACTTTTTCGGGCATTCATCGAAAGTAGACACTTGTTTGGAATTTGATGAATTGAGATATCCGGAAACATGATTTTGTATTATTTCTTCAGTCGAATTCGAAGTGGAGTCTTAGTCTATTTCTGTATTCTTTCTAGATTCAAACAAAATCACAAAAAATAGATTCATAGGTTTGATACCTTGTCTAGAACTCATGTTTGAAAGAAATATTCGATCACATAGAGTCGACAAATGAAGTGGGTTAATTACAAATTCACAGGTGAAAAATGGCAAAAAAGAAAGCATTCACTCCTCTTTTGTATCTTGCATCTATAGTATTTCTGCCCTGGTGGATTTCTCTCTCATTTACTAAAAGTATGGAATCTTTGGTTACTAATTGGTCGAATACTGGTCATTCCGAAATTTTCTTGAATGATATTCAAGAAAAAAGTATTCTAGAAAAGTTCATAGAATTAGAGGAAATCCTCTTCTTGGAAGAAATGATCAAGGAATACCCGGAGACACATCTACAAAAGCTTCCTATAGGAATCCACAAAGAAACGATCCAATTAATCAAGATACACAATGAGGATCGTATCCATACGATTTTGCACTTCTCAACAAATATAATCTGTTTTGTTATTCTAAGCGTTTATTCTATTTTAGGTAATGAAGAACTTGTTATTCTTAACTCTTGGGCTCAGGAATTCCTATATAACTTAAGTGATACAGTAAAAGCTTTTTTGATTCTTTTATTAACCGATTTATGTATCGGATTTCATTCACCCCACGGTTGGGAACTAATGATTGGTTCTGTCTACAAAGATTTTGGATTTGGTCATAATGATCAAATTATATCTGGTCTTGTTTCCACTTTTCCAGTTATTCTCGATACTATTTTTAAATATTGGATTTTTCGTTATTTAAATCGTGTATCTCCGTCACTTGTAGTTATTTATCATTCAATGAATGATTGATAAATGATCCACCAATATTAATCCAATTAGAATGTTTCTTACTTTGTAGTTCTACATAAGTATTAAAAACTTTCTATGCGGGGGATTTTCATACTATAGTATTCTAGTAGTATTCTAGTAAAATGATTCCAATAAATAGCAGAATCGTGGATAGGGAACTATACTGGCGACCTACCCAATTTATTGTAGAAATTTTCGGATCAATGATTAGACCATGCAAACTAGAAATACTTTTTCTTGGATAAACGAACATATTATTCGATCTATTTCCCTATCTCTCATGATATATATCATAACGCGGACATCCATTTCAAGTGCATATCCCATTTTTGCGCAGCAGGGTTATGAAAATCCACGCGAAGCGACTGGGCGTATTGTATGTGCCAATTGCCATTTAGCTAATAAGCCCGTGGATATTGAGGTTCCACAAGCGGTACTTCCTGATACTGTATTTGAAGCAGTTGTTCGAATTCCTTATGATAAGCAAGTGAAACAAGTTCTTGCTAATGGTAAGAAGGGGGGTTTGAATGTGGGGGCTGTTCTTATTTTACCGGAGGGGTTTGAATTGGCCCCTTCCGATCGTATTTCTCCCGAGATGAAAGAAAAGATAGGCAATTTGTCTTTTCAGAGCTACCGCCCTAATAAAAAAAATATTCTTGTGATAGGGCCTGTCCCTGGTCAGAAATATAGTGAAATCACCTTTCCTATTCTTTCCCCCGATCCCGCTACTAAGAAAGATGTTCACTTCTTAAAATATCCTATATACGTAGGGGGGAATAGGGGAAGGGGTCAAATTTATCCCGACGGAAGCAAGAGTAACAATACAGTTTATAATGCTACAGGAGCGGGCATAGTAAGTAAAATCATACGAAAAGAAAAAGGGGGATATGAAATAACCATAACAGATCCATTGGATGGACGTCAAGTGGTTGATATTATCCCTCCAGGACCAGAAGTTCTTGTTTCAGAGGGTGAATCCATCAAATTTGATCAACCATTAACGAGTAATCCTAATGTGGGTGGATTTGGTCAGGGAGATGCAGAAATAGTACTTCAAGATCCATTACGTGTCCAAGGTCTTTTGGTCTTCTTGGCGTCTGTTATTTTGGCACAAATCTTTTTGGTTCTTAAAAAGAAACAGTTCGAGAAGGTTCAATTGGCCGAAATGAATTTCTAGACTCGCGGATTTATCGACATCAGGTTCGTAAAAAGAACAAAATTTTTGTTGTCAATTATGTATGATCACAAAAAATCAATTCTGAAAAACCTTTTATTTACCTGCTCTTTTTCTACGAGCTTGGGGGAATCCCTTGTACCGCATTCCTAGTCATAATAGGTAGATTTTTGTTTGAAGAAGACTATTTTATTTGACTTTATGACTTTACCACCCCTTTCTTTGTTTTTTTTAGCCAAATTGATAGGACTATGTTACTATTGCTAGATTGTAATGTCATAAAATGGATCCCTTTTATTCTATTTCAAATAGAATAAAATTGGGATAGATATTAGCATAAGTAAGCGGGTAATAGAACGAACTAGAAATGCGGGGAACAAATAATTCTAGGAGGCATTATTTGTCTTCCTAGTCTTCGACACAAGAAAAGGAATTTTCTACACCCCTTTCTTGTGTCGAAGGGGTAATGATTTTTGATCCTGTTCGTCAAAAACAAAAATTCCTAGTCTTGGTTTCGGTTTTCCAGATGTATCAGAATTTTTTTTGATTTATTATACGTACAATAAAATAGAAAATAAAATCAAAAAAAAGTAGTGGACAAAAAAAAAAGAAAACCTATTCAATGAACTTTCCACTTTTCTGAGATACTAAAATAAAATAAATAAATAGGATATAGGATAATAGTATA